TTAAAAATAAGCTAAATAAAGCTTTTGGGTTCATACCCCAAATATAAAGGAATACCCTTTTTTTTAAAATTAATAAAGTGCCTGATTAAAGGATTATTCTGATAGGATAAATTATGTAATTTTTTTACCTTTATTATATTTTATAGAATTAAACTATACCTAATAATTTCAAAAATTATTGTGCATCTTACACTAAAATATAATTTTTATAATATGAATAAATTTCATTATAGAATATAATTCTTATTTTTTATTCTATTTATTTCAAACTCTAATAAAATATTTTTTTTATTTATTTTATTTTTTAGAACATTAATCTCAATCTCCTCTAATTCTTGATTAGGATGTTGAATTGGATTAGAAATTAATTTACTAAGCTTTATCCCCCTAATATCAACCCCCAATAATTTATTAAACTCCGAAGCTTCATTAAAATATTTTCTTACCCAATCTATTGCCTCTATCAATTTTTTATTTGTAATTTTATTAAATTTATTTTTAATAAAAAATTTTTATTTTAATAATTTTTTATCAATTATTATTAATTCTACATTACTTATAAAAATAGGATCAATCCCCTTTCATTTCTGATTTCCAAATATTGTAGAAGGTCTTTCTTGATTTAATTGTTTTATTTTAATAACTTGACAAAAAATTTCACCTATAATTTTATTATCTTATTATTTAAATTTTAATTATTTATATTTTATTATAATTTTTAATGTATTAATTGGAGCCATCGGAAGTTTCAATCAAACTTCCTTACGTAAATTAATAGCATTTTCTTCAATTAATAATTTAGGGTGAATAATTTCAGCAATAATTATTAGTGAAAATTTATGATTAATTTACTTTATTTTTTATACAATTTTTTCATTTATTATATGTTTTTTATTTTATATTATTAATATTTTTTTTATTAATCAATTATTTTTTTTTAATATAAATACTTTAATTAAAATCTCAATTATAATTAATTTTCTTTCATTAGGGGGTTTACCTCCATTTTTAGGATTTTTTCCTAAATGATTAGTAATTAACTATTTATTAAATAATAATTTTTTTATTATTTCATTTATTTTTATTATAACAAGTTTAATTTTATTATTTATTTATATTCGTACAATTTATTCTTCTTTAATATTTTTTTCTTTTAAATTAAAATGATTTAAAATTTTCATAAAAAATAATTTATTAATTTTAATTTATTTTTTTAACTTTATTTCTTTATTAGGTATAATTATTAGAACTTTTTTTTTCTAAGGTTTTAAGTTAATTATAAACTAATAATCTTCAAAATTATTTATAAAGAAATTTCTTTAAGCCTTAGCATTAATTATACACCGTAAAATTTGCAATTTTATATCATCATTTGAATATAAGACTTAATAAAAGAGAAATTTCTCGTTAATAAATTTACAATTTATCGCTTAAACTCAGCCATTTTATTTTAAGCGAAAATGACTTTTTTCAACAAATCATAAAGATATTGGAACTTTATATTTTATTTTTGGAATTTGATCGGGAATAGTAGGTACATCTCTTAGCTTATTAATTCGTACTGAACTAGGAAATCCTGGATCATTAATTGGAGATGATCAAATTTATAATACTATTGTTACAGCTCATGCTTTTATTATAATTTTTTTTATAGTTATACCTATTATAATTGGAGGATTTGGAAATTGATTAATTCCATTAATATTAGGAGCTCCAGATATAGCTTTCCCACGAATAAATAATATAAGATTCTGACTTCTCCCCCCCTCTTTAATTTTACTTATTTCTAGTAGAATTGTAGAAAATGGAGCAGGAACAGGTTGAACAGTTTATCCCCCACTTTCATCTAATATTGCCCACGGAGGCTCCTCAGTAGATTTAGCTATTTTTTCCTTACATTTAGCTGGTATTTCATCAATTTTAGGAGCTATTAATTTTATTACAACAATTATTAATATACGAATTAATAATATATCTTTTGATCAAATACCTTTATTTGTTTGGTCTGTTGGAATCACAGCTCTACTTCTATTATTATCTTTACCTGTATTAGCTGGAGCTATTACTATACTATTAACAGATCGAAATTTAAATACTTCATTTTTTGATCCAGCTGGAGGGGGGGACCCTATTTTATATCAACATTTATTTTGATTTTTTGGTCATCCAGAAGTTTATATTTTAATTTTACCTGGATTTGGTATAATTTCACATATAATTTCTCAAGAAAGAGGAAAAAAAGAAACTTTTGGATGTTTAGGAATAATTTATGCTATAATAGCAATTGGATTACTGGGATTTATTGTATGAGCTCATCATATATTCACAGTAGGAATAGATATTGATACTCGAGCTTATTTTACTTCAGCTACTATAATTATTGCAGTACCAACAGGAATTAAAATTTTTAGTTGGTTAGCTACTCTTCACGGAACACAAATTAATTATAGACCATCTATAATATGAAGATTAGGATTTATTTTTCTATTTACAGTGGGAGGTTTAACTGGTGTAGTTTTAGCTAATTCTTCCATTGATATTACATTACATGACACTTATTATGTAGTAGCTCACTTTCATTATGTTCTTTCTATAGGAGCAGTATTTGCTATTTTCGGGGGGTTTATTCACTGATACCCATTATTTACAGGATTAATAATAAACCCTTACTTATTAAAAATTCAATTTATTTCCATATTTATTGGTGTTAATTTAACTTTCTTTCCCCAACATTTTTTAGGTTTAGCAGGAATACCTCGACGTTACTCAGATTATCCTGATAGTTTTATTTCATGAAATATTATTTCATCTTTTGGTTCTTATATTTCTTTATTTTCAATAATTATAATTATTCTTATTGTATGAGAATCAATAATTACACAACGAATTATCTTATTTTCTTTAAATATACCTTCCTCCATTGAATGATACCAAAATTTACCTCCAGCTGAACATTCTTATAATGAATTACCTATTTTAAGTAAGTTCTAATATGGCAGATTAAATGTAATGGATTTAAACCCCATTTATAAAGGATTATCCTTTTTTTAGAAATGGCAACTTGATCTAATTTTAATTATCAAAATAGAGCTTCTCCATTAATAGAACAAATTATCTTTTTTCATGATCATACATTGATTATTTTAATTATAATTACAATCTTAGTATCTTATTTAATAATTAATTTATTTTTTAATAAATATACTAATCGATTTTTACTTGAAGGTCAAATAATTGAATTAATTTGAACTATTTTACCGGCTATTATCCTTATTTTTATTGCTCTTCCTTCACTTCGTTTACTTTATTTATTAGATGAATTAAATAATCCTTTAATTACATTAAAATCAATTGGTCATCAATGATATTGAAGATATGAATATTCAGATTTTAATAATGTTGAATTTGATTCTTATATAATTCAATTTACTGATATTTCTAATTTTCGTTTACTTGATGTAGATAATCGAATTATTTTACCTATAAATAATCAAATTCGTATTTTAATTACAGCAACTGATGTTATCCATTCTTGAACTATTCCATCTTTAGGGGTAAAAGTAGATGCTAATCCAGGTCGATTAAATCAAACAAGTTTCTTTATTAATCGACCTGGAATTTTTTTTGGGCAATGTTCAGAAATTTGTGGAGCTAATCATAGATTTATACCTATTGTAATTGAAAGAATTCCAATTAAAAATTTCATTAATTGAATTAATAATTATTCATTAGATGACTGAAAGCAAGTACTGGTCTCTTAAACCATTTTATAGTAAATTAGCAATTACTTCTAATGAAAAGAATTAGTTAAAATATAACATAAATATGTCAAATTTAAATTATTGCTTTAGTAATATTCTTTTATCCCTCAAATAATACCTATTAATTGAATTTTTTCATTAATTTTTTTTATTATTATTTTTATTATTTTTAATATTATAAATTATTATATTTTTAATTATAATAATAATATTAATTTTAATAAAAATTTTATTAAATTAAATAATAATTTTTATTGAAAATGATAAATAATTTATTTTCAATTTTTGATCCATCTACTAACTTATTTAATTTATCAATTAATTGAATTAGAACTTTTATTGGATTAATATTTATTCCTTACTCATTTTGAATAATTCCTAATCGTCACTTTATTATTTGAAATTTCATTTCAAATAAACTTCATAATGAATTTAAAATATTATTAGGATTAAATAGATATAGAGGATCAACTTTCATTTTTATTTCATTATTTTTTTTTATTTTATGTAATAATTTTTTAGGGTTATTTCCCTATATTTTTACTAGTACAAGCCATTTAAATATATCCTTATCTTTAACTTTAACTTTATGATTAAGATTTATAATTTACGGTTGAATTAATAATACTCAACATATATTTATTCATATAATTCCTCAAGGAACTCCAACTATTCTTATACCCTTTATAGTATTAATTGAAACAATTAGTAATATTATTCGTCCAGGAACATTAGCTGTTCGATTAACAGCCAATATAATTGCAGGACATCTTCTTTTAACCTTATTAAGTAATACTGGAATTAATATACCTAACTATTTATTAATTATTTTAATTATTATTCAAATTTTATTATTAATTCTTGAATCCGCAGTTGCGGTTATTCAATCTTATGTAATTACTATTTTAAGAACTCTTTATTCTAGAGAAATTAATTAAATGACTTTAAATCATAATCATCCATATCATTTAGTTGATTATAGACCTTGACCTCTAACAGGAGCTATTGGTGTAATAACATTAGTTACTGGATTAATTAAATGATTTCATAATTTTAATATTAATATTTTAATTTTAGGTTATATTATCATTTTATTAACTATATATCAATGATGACGAGATATTTGCCGAGAAGGCACATTTCAAGGTAAACATACAATTTTAGTAATTAAAGGACTTCAATGAGGTATAATTTTATTTATTGTATCTGAAATTTTTTTCTTTATTTCATTTTTTTGAGCTTTTTTTCATAGAAGTTTATCCCCTAATATTGAAATTGGATCTATGTGACCCCCAACAAGAATTATTTCATTTAACCCTTTTCAAATTCCTTTACTTAATACCATTATTCTAATTACTTCGGGTATTACTGTTACATGAGCCCATCATGCATTAATAGAAAATAATTTTACCCAAACTTTTCAAAGATTATTAATTACTATATTATTAGGAATTTACTTTACTATTTTACAAGCTTATGAATATATTGAAGCTCCATTTACTATTGCCGATAGAATTTATGGATCAACATTTTTTATAGCAACTGGATTTCACGGTCTTCATGTTATTATTGGAACAATTTTCCTATCAACATGTTTTATTCGTCATATAAATAATCACTTTTCAAGTAACCATCATTTTGGTTTTGAGGCTGCAGCATGATATTGACATTTTGTGGATGTGGTATGATTATTTCTTTATATTTCAATTTATTGATGAGGTAATTAATTAACCATTTATATAATATATTTAGTATATTTGACTTCCAATCAAAAAGTTTAATATTTTATTAATATAAATAATTAATCTTATTTTATTATTATCTTTAATTATAATTATTATTGCTAAAATTTTCATTTTAATCTCATTTATTATCTCAAAAAAATCACTTCTTGACCGAGAAAAATGTACCCCCTTTGAATGTGGATTTGATCCTATATCTTTAGCTCGAATTCCTTTTTCTTTACATTTTTTTTTAATTACAATAATTTTTTTAATTTTTGATGTAGAAATTGCATTAATTTTTCCTATAATTCCAACATTTTTAATAGTTAATTTTTTAACCTGATTTAAAATTAGTTTTTTTTTTATAATTATATTATTATTAGGTATTTACCATGAATGAAATCAAAATATACTAAATTGAACAAATTAGGATTATAGTTTAATTATTAAAACATTTAATTTGCATTTAAAAAATATTGATTAATCAATTTATCTTAAATAAGAAGCAATTTGCATTTAATTTCGACTTAAAAGATAGAGTAAATATACTCCTTATTTATTAATTGAAACCAAATTAGAGGTATATCACTGTTAATGATAATATTGAATAAAAAATTCCAATTAGAAATATATAATAATTAAGCTGCTAACTTAATTTTTAGTGATTAAAACCATTAATATTTCTCATTTATATAGTTTAATTAAAACTTTACATTTTCATTGTAATAATAAAAAATTTTTTTTTTATAAATAATATATTTATATATATATATATATATATTATTTAAAGATTTAACAATCACCTTAATATCTTCAATATTATACTCTTAATTTAAGCTATTTAAATAAATTATAATTATAATAATGAAAATTATTACTCATAAAATAAATCTAAATAAATAAATTTTAAAATTATTTATCTGATAAATAATATTAATTAAAGAATAATATTTAATAATTTTATATATACCTTGACCTGTATAAATCTCTCTTCACCCTATATCAATATTTTTATTTAAAATTTGACCTAATTTTAAAAAATAATAAACTAACCCATAAGTTGATAAATTAGGTATAAATCATATTAATGTAAAAAATATTCTAAAATTATAAAATATTAAAAACTTATTTAAAGAATAAATTTTTATACTTCTAATTAACCATCCTGTAAATATACCAATTATTCTAACATAAATTACTATTATTTTTAAAGAAAATGATAGATAAATCATATAGGGATAATAAAAAATTAACCAACTTAAAAATCTACCTGAAATTAATCTTATAAATAATAAAATAAATATACTTTTTAATATAATATAATCTTCATCATATAAATTATAAATTCTTAATAAATTAAAATCATTTACTATTAAATATAACAATAAACGAATAGTATAAAATATTGTTAGTCCAGTAGAAAAATAATATAAATAAAAAATTATAATATTTAAATTTCTTATTCTTACTATCTCTAAAATTATATCCTTAGAATAAAATCCAGCTAAAAAAGGAATTCCACACAAAGCTAAATTTGAAATATTTATACATAAAGAAGTTAAAGGAATATATAAACTAATACCCCCCATTATACGAATATCCTGATTATCATTTATTATATGAATAATAGAACCCGCACATATAAATAATAAAGCTTTAAATATAGCATGAGTTAATAAATGAAAAAAAGCCAAATCGTAAAATCCCATTCTTAAAATTCTTATTATTAAACCTAACTGACTTAAAGTCGACAAAGCAATAATTTTTTTCAAATCAAATTCATAATTAGCACAAATTCCAGCTATTATTATAGTCAAACCAGATATTAACAATAAAAATTTTAAAAAAAATATATCAACTAATAAATTATTAAATCGAATTAATAAATAAATCCCAGCAGTTACTAATGTAGAAGAATGAACTAATGCAGAAACAGGAGTAGGAGCAGCTATTGCTGCAGGTAGTCAAGAACTAAAAGGAATTTGAGCTCTTTTAGTTATAGCAGCAACAATAACTAAAACCCCAATAATTTTTATAGAAAAATCATTACTTATAAAATTTAAATAAAAAATATAATTTCATCTTCCATAATTTAATATTCAAGATACTAATATTAAAATTATTACATCACCAATACGATTAGATAAAGCAGTTAATATGCCCGCATTATAAGATTTAATATTTTGATAATAAATTACTAAACAATAAGATACTAATCCTAAACCATCCCAACCTAAAAAAATTCTAACTATATTAGGTCTAATAATTAATAAAATTATAGAAAAAACAAATAATAAAACTAAAATAATAAATCGATTTAAATTTAATTCAGATCTCATATATCTTATTCTATAATAAATAACAGAAGAAGAAATTAATGAAACAAATATTATAAATAATAAAGACATTCAATCCAATAAAATAGATATAACAATACTAACTGAATTAAAAGAAATAATTTCCCATTCCAAAAATAAAATAATATTATTTATAATAAAATAAATTATTATAAAAAAATTAATTAATATAAAAAAAAATAATAAAAAAAATCTAATAAAACAGATAGAATATTTATTGATAACCTAAAATGATTATTTTATCATATTTTTGACTCCACAAATCAATATTTTATTTAAATTATTTAAGTAAAATCAAATTATTCTATAATCAATTTTTAAAATTAAAATATTCAGAGGTAATCAATGTAATATTAATATTAAATATTCTCGAGAAATACCCCCATAAAATCTATAAATTCTTGTATTATATTTGCCATGTTGAGTGTAAGAATATAAATATAATCTATACCCAGCTCTAAAAAAAGAAATAATCACTAATATAATTATTCTTAATCAAGATCAACTAACTAATCTATTAATTAATCTAATTTCCCCTATTAAATTTAAAGAGGGGGGAGCAGCCATATTAGAAGATATTAATAAAAATCATCACAATCTTAAAGAAGGTATAAAATTTATTATTCCTTTATTTATATATAATCTTCGTCTATTTAAACGTTCATAATTTATATTAGAAAGACAAAATATTCCAGAAGAACATAATCCATGTCCTATTATTAAAATGTAAGAGCCTATATACCCTCAATAATTTATGGTTATAATTCCCCCAATTACAACTCTTATATGGGCAACAGATGAATAAGCAATTAATGATTTTATATCAATTTGACAAAAACATTTTAATCTAATATAAAACCCCCCAATTAAACTAATTACAATTAAAATATATCTTATATTAAAATTAACCTTTTGTAAAATAATTAAAATTCGTAAAAGCCCATATCCACCTAATTTTAATATAATTGCAGCTAAAATTATAGACCCTGAAATAGGGGCTTCTACATGAGCTTTAGGTAATCATAAATGAACAAAATATATGGGTATTTTTACTAAAAAAGCTATAATCAAACATAAGTAAAGTATAAATAAATTATAATCATAAAATTTTAAAAAATACATTATTATAAAATTTATTTCTTGATAAATATAAAAAATACCTATTAATAAAGGTAAAGAAGCAAATAATGTATAAAATAATAAATATATGCTCGCTTGAATTCGTTCTGGTTGATAGCCTCACCCAATAATTAATATTAAAGTAGGAATTAATCTTCTCTCAAAAAATAAATAAAATAAAAATAAATTTATAACACTAAAAGTTAAATATAATATAAATAATAAAAAAATAACATTAAATAAAAATAAATTTGAATAAAATTTATTTTTATATAAATTTTCTCTTGCCATAATTATTAATCTTCTAATTCAAATTCTTAATAAAATTAAACCATAAGAAATTATATCACATCCAAATATATATCTTAAATTATTAAAATTTTCAATAGAGACAGATAAATTTATAAATATTATTATTATAAATAACAATAATATTTGAACCAATCAAAACATATTTTTTTTAAAACATAAAAGTATCATAAAAATTATTATAATTAAAAATTTTATCATTAAATTAAATTAAAACTTTGAAAATAATCATTTCCATGAGTTCGAATTATAGAAACTAAAATAGATAACCCTAAAGCACCTTCACACACTGAAAAAACTAAAAAAACTATTAATATGTATATATTATAATTAATTATTATCAAATATATTAATATTAAAAAAAAAATTCTTAATACTATAAATTCTAATCTTATTAAAACAATTAATAAATGCTTATGTCTAGAAACAAAAATTATATTCCCAATTATAAATATAATAATAATAATTAATCTTATATTTATCATTTAATTTATTTAGTTTTTATAGTTTAAAAAAAACTTTGGTCTTGTAAATCAAAAATAAGAATTTTTCTTTAAAAACTTCAAAGAAAAAGATTTTCTTTATCTATAATCTCCAAAATTATTATTTTTATAAACTATTCTTTGAAATTTTAAAAATATTTTTATCTTTATTATTAATTTTTATTTCTATTTTATTATTTTTTATTAAACATCCTCTTTCAATAGGATTATTAATCTTAATTCAAACTCTTTTAACTTGTATTATTACAGGAATACTTATTAACACTTATTGATTTTCATATATTTTATTTTTAATTTTTTTAGGGGGTTTACTAGTTTTATTTATTTATGTGTCAAGAATTGCCTCTAATGAATTATTTAAATTTTCTTTTATCAATAAAACTTCTTATTTCATTTATATTTTTATAATATTAATAATAAGATTTTTTATAAAAAATAATCTTAGTTGAATAAATTTTTTATTTAACGACGAAATAAATAATTTTTTTAATTTATTATTTTTTAATAACGAATATAATTTTAATTTAACTAAATTATATAATGAACAAACTTATTTTTTAATAATAATAATAATTATTTATTTATTTATTACACTTATTGCAGTAGTAAAAATTACAAATATTTTTTTTGGTCCTTTACGTTCATTTAACTAATGATAAATTTTTTTAAACCTATTCGAAAAATTCACCCAATTATTAAAATTATTAATGGATCCTTAATTGATTTACCAACCCCCTCCAATATTTCATCTTGATGAAATTTTGGATCTTTATTAGCTTTATGTTTAATAACTCAAATTTTAACAGGATTATTTTTAACTATATATTATTCTGCAAATATTGATTTAGCTTTTTATAGAATTAATTATATTTGCCGAAATGTTAATTACGGTTGATTAATTCGAACTTTACACGCTAATGGAGCTTCTTTTTTTTTTATATGTATTTATTTACATATTGGACGTGGAATTTACTATGAATCATTTAATTTAAAATTTACTTGAATTGTAGGTATTATTATTTTATTTTTATTAATGGCTACTGCTTTCATAGGATATGTTTTACCTTGGGGACAAATATCTTTTTGAGGGGCTACAGTTATTACTAATTTACTTTCTGCAATTCCATATTTAGGAACTATATTAGTTAATTGAATTTGAGGAGGGTTTGCTGTAGATAATGCTACTTTAACTCGATTTTATACATTTCATTTTTTATTCCCTTTTATTATTTTAATATTAACAATAATTCATTTATTATTTTTACACCAAACAGGATCTAATAATCCATTAGGTATTAATAGTAATTTAGATAAAATTCCTTTCCATCCATTTTTTACATTTAAAGATTTAATTGGATTTATTATTTTAATTTTTATTTTAACACTATTATCTCTTATTAATCCTTATTTATTAGGGGATCCAGATAATTTTATTCCCGCTAATCCATTAGTTACCCCTATTCATATTCAACCAGAATGATATTTCTTATTTGCTTATGCTATTTTACGATCAATTCCAAATAAATTAGGAGGGGTAATTGCTTTAGTAATATCGATTTTAATTTTAATTATTTTACCATTTACCTTTAATAAAAAAATTCAAGGAATTCAATTTTATCCTATAAATCAAATTTTATTTTGATTTATAATTACAACCATTATTCTTTTAACTTGAATTGGGGCCCGTTCTGTTGAAGATCCTTATATTATTATTGGACAATTATTAACTTTAATTTATTTTTCTTATTTTATTATTAATCCAATTTTAAATAAAATTTGAGATAATTTAATTTTTAATTCTTAATTAATGAGCTTGTTTTAAGCATTTGTTTTGAAAACTTAAGAAAGAATTATTTATTCTATTAATTTATACTAAATTAATTTTATAAATTAAAATTATTTTTAAGCCTATAAAAAATAATAAATAATTTAACGAAATAGGTAAATATCTTTTTCAACATAAATATATTAATTTATCATACCGATAACGAGGTAAAGTACCCCGTACTCAAATAAAAAAAAAAGATAAAAATACCAACTTAAAATAAAATATTAAATTCAATTCATACCCACCCATATAAATAATAACAAACAATAAACTCATAAATAAAATTCTAGAATATTCAGCTAAAAAAATTAATGCAAATCTTCCTCTTCTATATTCAGTATTAAACCCTGAAACTAATTCTCTTTCCCCCTCAGCAAAATCAAAAGGAGTACGATTAGTTTCAGCTATTAAAGAAGATAATAAACATATTCTTAAAGGAAACATTATAATTAAAAACCAAATTATATGTTGATATTCAGTAAATTTAATTATATTAAAATCTATAATTATAATAATTCTAGATATTAAAATCAATGATAATCTCACTTCATAAGAAATTGTCTGAGCTACTGCCCGTATTCCACCTAATAAAGAATAATTTCTATTGGAAGATCAACCAGCAATTAATAATATATAAACACCAACTCTAGTACAACATAAAAAAAATAATAAGCCCAAATTAAACACAATTATATTAAATAAATAAGGTATTATTATTCAAATTATTAAAGATAAACTAAATCTAATAATCGGAGAAAAATAAAAAGAAAAATAATTTGAATAATTTAAATAAACTTGTTCTTTACTAAATAATTTAATAGCATCAGAAAAAGGCTGTAAAATTCCTATAATACCTATTTTATTGGGGCCTTTACGAATTTGAATATATCCTAAAACCTTACGTTCTAATAAAGTTAAAAAAGCTACCCCAATTAATACCCCAATTAATAAAATTAAAATTCCAATAAAAATATTATATAAATCAATAACTATCATTTACTATTTATATAAATTAATTATACATTTATGACTTCTAAAATCATCACATTTTTCTGTCAAAATAGTATAAAAAATTATTTATTAATATTCAATTAAATTTAACTATTAAAAATATTTAATCCTTTCGTACTAAAATATTTTAAAATTTTAAAGATAGAAACCAACCTGGCTTACACCGGTTTGAACTCAGATCATGTAAGATTTTAATGATCGAACAGATCAAAATTTTAAACTTTTGCATTTAAATTTTATCTTAATCCAACATCGAGGTCGCAAACTTTTTTTTTTATTTGTACTAAAAAAAAATATTACGCTGTTATCCCTAAGGTAATTAATTCTTTTAATCATAAATTATGGATCAATTATTCAGTTATTTTTGTTAAATAAAAAAAAAAGTTATTTTAATTTTTTTATCACCCCAATAAAATAATTATATTATTTTTAACTTTTAATTATAAATATAATCTTAAATAATATAATTATAAAACTCTATAGGGTCTTCTCGTCTTTTAAATATATTTTAGCTTTTTAACTAAAAAATTAATTTCTATAAATAAATTAGAGACAGTTTATATCTCATCAAATCCTTCATACAAGTCTTCAATTAAAAGACTATTGATTATGCTACCTTTGTACAGTCAATATACTGCAGCCCTTTAATAAATTTATCAGTGGGCAGATTAGACTTTAAATTATTTACTAAAAGACATGTTTTTGATAAACAAGTGAATATAAAGATTTGCCGAATTCCTTTAACTTAATTTTATTTATTTTTATATTTTTTATAATATAATATACTAATTTTATCATTATTACTAATTTTTTTTTATTTAAAATTATTTATTTTATATAAAATTAAATTTTTATATTAAATTTTATTTTAAATAAAATTTTTTATAAAAAATTATAATTTTTAAACAATATAAATTTTAAAATTTTTAATTTAATTTAATTTTTAATTATAATTTTTTATATTAAAGCTTATCCCCTAATACATTTAATTTTAAATATTTTATTATTTATTAAAATTTATAATAAAATTTTTTAAATTTTAAATTAAATTTATTTCTAAAAAAACTAGATATATTTAAAAACGAATAACATTTCATTTCTAATTAATTATTTAAAATAATTATTCAACATTAAATTTTATAATTAATTAACTCTTTTAAATTCGAGATTTATTATTAAAAAAAATATTTTTAATAAACTCTGATACACAAGATACACTAAATAAAAATTACTTTCCAATTAATTTATTTTCATTTATTTCAAATTTATTTTACAATACTACTCAACTATAATTTTTTTTATTTTTTCTTTAAAAAATACTCTAATATCCCCCAATATTAAAAATTTTTTTATTATTTTTTTTTTTTTATTAATTTTCCCCCTCAAATTAATTAATTATATATTAATTTCCTTTCAATGTAAATGAAATACTTAAACAAGCTCTAATTTGTTCATTCTAGAAACACTTTCCAGTACCTCTACTTTGTTACGACTTATTTCAATTTTTAAATGAAAGTGACGGGCAATATGTACATATTTCAATTTTAAATCATTTTAATAAATTAATTAAAATTACATTTAAATCCACTTTTAATTAAATTTTACAAGATTATTTTCATTTAAATAATTTTATTGTAATCCATCTTAATCTTAATTATAATCTGCATCATGATCTGAATTAATTTTTAATTTAAATTTTAAAATATTATTATTATTATAAAATATTTTTTTAACAATGATATACAAAATTATAAATTAAGTAAATTTATTCGTGGATTATCAATTATTAGACAGATTCCTCTAAATGAACTAAAATACCGCCATATTATTTAAGTTTCAATAATATATTATTTACTATTTTAGTATAAATAATTAAATTTATAATAATAGGGTATCTAATCCTAGTTTATTTTTAAATTTATTAAATCATAAATATTTTATAAAATTTAATTAAATTAAAATTTCACTCAATAATTTAATATTTTTTTTAATTTAATATTATTAATTAAATACTGAAATAATTTAATTTAACTTTTGTTTAACCGCAACTGCTGGCACAAAATTAGTTATTAATTTAAATATTACTAAATCTTAATTTCTTAAATTTTTAATTTTAATTACTATATAACACTAATTAATTATTATTAAAATAATTAAAATTTAATACTATAATTTACATGTAAAATAAATTTATAATAAATTATCTAAAACATAAAAAATTTATCTATTATTTTATTTTTTCACATAGATTTTTTTTTTTTTTTTTATATATTAAAAATTTAATATTTAATATTATTTTTAAATTAAATATTTATTAGAAATTAATAAATTTTTAATAATTTCTCTTATTTTTTTTCATAATATTATAATAAAAATTAATGTAGTAATAAATCAATTATAATTAATTTTTTAATTATATAAATTATAAAATAAATATTTAATTAAAAAATTTTAACTAAATATTTAATTATATATATATATTAAATATTTAAATTATAATTTAAATTTATTTTAATTAAATATTTAATATATATATATATATATACGTGTATATAATAAAAATTATTAATTAATAATATTCATTTTTTAATTTAATTAAACCGTTTTTAATAATTTTTATATATAATATATAAAAAAAAAA